TTTAAAACCAAAACCTGGAATTATATGAAAAATGGAAAAACCCCATGAAAGAAAGATTACCGATTCATATAAATCACTTAATGGTAAATGGCCCGAAAAAATCCAACGAGTAACTAATAATCCCGTTATACAGAAAAAAGTTACTATCATGCCTTTTTCGGACGAATCATACAGTACTACGATTTCATTGACTAATAAGGTTAGCAAACGAATTGCAATTACAATTGATACGACCGAAAACGATATATGAGTTAATATATGCTCTAAAGTTGAAAATATCATATAAAAAAAAAGATCTCGTAATTATATGAACGGAAATCGGGAATTGAATTCATTATAGGACTTACTCTTTTAGAAAATAAGATGCCATGCCGCCACTCGGACTCGAACCGAGATGCTCTAGCACTGCTTCCTAAGAGCAGCGTGTCTACCGATTTCACCATAGCGGCTTGCTCAAAATCATAATAAACGATTTTTAGTCAATCGTCGAGATTGAAAGAGTCGATTCAAATGCAATATTTCTTTTCGAAATATCCAATTTCGGAAAGAAATATTGCATTTCAGAAACCAAAACATTAAAGAATTTTAATTAAAAAAAGCCAATTCAAAAACAAAATGAGGTCAATTTTCTATTCAACAGTTCAAAACATTAACAAATAGAAATTTCTCATTTTTTTATTTTGAGTTTGTATAAAAATATCTATAAGATATATAAACTAAAAACTAAAAAAAAACTATCCAAATAAATATTCATATTCATATATAATATATATAATATAATAATATATATATAATATAATAATAGAAATTAATAATTAATTAATTAATTCATATATATTAATTAATTCATATATAATATATATAATATAATAATAGAAATTAATAATTAATTAATTAATATTAATATAGAATATAATAATTAATCTAGAATATAATATATAATATAAAAGAAAAGACCAAAAAACCAATAATCTTCCAAAAATTTCAATATATATATACTTCAATATATATACGAAACTCTTTTTTGAAATTAGACTATTCTTTGAGTCCAGCTAATTCAGATTATTCCAATGTTTGGATTTGTTGCACAAAAAAACTTTTTGAGTTCCCCGTAGAAAGAGATTTCGCTAACGAAAAAGCTTTCAATGCTACCCAATATCCCTTCTTCTTCCAAATTGTTTTCCGAATCCTTTTTTTTGATATAGAAGTGCGTTTTTTTGGAGCTGCCATTCCAAAATTAGACTAGTTTGTTTATTGCTATAGTTGGATGTGAAAGACATCTATTGTTCAAAATGAATTGTTCTTTAATTAGATTAGACATATATCTATCTTATCTATTTGTTTTTCTAAATTATACTATTCTACTCCTTTTCATAAAAAATGTGGATATGTAAAAATAACATAGTCTTTTTTTTTTCCTAATAATCGTTTATGTAATTCTTACAAAAAAAACTTTATATTATATATCGTTCTATTTTCGTTTCGTCCTATTGGATTTATACATGCAGTAAAATACATCAAAAAGTTTAAGAACCCAACCCTTATCTTTATCCCGCTTACTTGGTCGTTTAAAAGATACATGATTTTTTTAAATCATGTATCTTATTTTTTCTATCTCTTAATTCCTTTTTTCTATCTTTTCTATATCTATATTTTTTCTATCTTTTCTATATCTAGATAAAGTAAACTGTTGAATATCATAACCTTTTTTACAAGCTTTTTCCAAAGATATATGTCTTTTTCTTGGAATGGAGAATAATAAAATAAATTAGCGCCAAAACAAATTAATGATTCGGAATCAAAAACTACAAAAAAATTCTTATCTTTTTGAATCAGATGGATTATTTTTTATGATTCATATCAAAATAAACTAATATTTTTAGTTTTGGTGTAATTATTTATCCCCACTCTCTGGATATAAATTATTGTATAATAATAATTCAAAAATTTTAATTTTGAATTTCTTAATATTTAATATTATTAAATATTTAATATTATTAATATGAATCTTTTAATATTCTATTAATTTGAATATTCTATTAATATCTAATTAATATCATAATATTCTAATTAAAAAAAAAAGTGGATTTTTCACTAGTAATTTGGTCATATCATTTGACCCATTTTCACTTCGTACTTTCTACTATTGGAAATGGAAATATTGGACAAAAATTCAGAATAATGAACAATAGATAATTCTATTTCTATCTTCATTTTCATTTTTTTATTAACTGAACCTTTTCAAAAGAGATCAAATTGGCGAATAAGAAACAAAACTCATTAAGAATCCATTTTTTTCTTTTTTTTGTATGGAATATACACATCAATTTTCATGGATCATACCCTTCATTCCACTTCCAGTTCCTATGTTAATAGGAGTGGGACTTCTCCTTTTTCCCGCGGCAACAAAAAAAATTCGCCGTATGTGGTCTTTTCCTAGTGTTTTATTATTAAGTATAGTTATGATTTTTTCAGTGGATCTGTCTATTCATCAAATCAA